TACAGGAGATACGACTGTAGTGTAAAGAAAAGGTTTTTTACCCCCAAACATATCTTGCATACGTATAATATGCAAAAATGAAAGATTATGTCCAATTTCGATCGATCTTAATTAATCCCTCGTTACTGCCCATAGGAGAAGTAATAGGTAGGGACGACAGGATTTGAACCCGTGACATTTTGTACCCAAAACAAACGCGCTACCAGGCTGCGCTACATCCCTTTTTAAAGTTCTTGTACAGTGTCATTGTACAAAATCCCTGTCTTGTTTTCCACATTGTTATTTTCCCCTCTATCTATATACAATTTTCTTGTCATTTCTTCTTTTTGGTTTCATATAATAAAAAAATTTTATACATCTGTAACGTATAAAAATGAAAATTTATCTTATCGGCGTATCGTATAAAAAAAAGAATAAAAATTTATCGGAAATGCTCAGGAAGAAGGGGTCATCTTTTTCTTTTTTAGGGACAGGAAAATCTCATCTATTGGTTCATTGTACATATCTATTTTAGTTAGGAATTTCGCGTAAAGAAAAAAATACAAATGATCTTGAACTACAACATCTGACCATACATATATGTATTACAATATTACAATAAAGAAGGAGGATTTTTAATGCGAGATATAAAAACATATCTCTCTGTGGCACCTGTGCTAACTACTCTATGGTTTGGGTCTTTAGCAGGTCTATTGATAGAAATTAATCGTTTATTCCCAGATGCCTTGTCATTCCCTTTTTTTTCATTCTAGTTATTAATATGCGAAGAAATGAAGAAAATTAGGGATACAATTCTACGTGACTAAAATTTCGCCCCTTCCCTTTTTTTTCAGTTCTTTAGGATAGGAAGGAAAGAAAAAGAAAAAGTGTATTGAACCTCGACAAAAATCTGGTGAATTTAAGATCGAATTTTGGGGAACAGAAATGGAAATGTGTATCCAGATCTAGGGCAGGATCCACGAAATCATAGCATAGAAAGAAGATATTTAAATGAAATATTGGGATTTAAGATAGGAATAATTGATAGTTAGAAAGAAATTGTATTACTTAATTATTACTCTATTATTAATTATAACTATTACTCTATTAATATTAATTGAATTTAATTGAATTTCAAGTTAGTAACTTCTATTGATTTTCTTATTGATTTTTTTTGTTCTTTTATTCTTCTTCGGTTTTGGTCGAAAATAGAAGAAGTTAAGTCGATCCAAAATAAAAAGGGGGTTTCATGGCCAAGGGTAAAGATGTCAGAGTCAGGGTTATTTTGGAATGTACCAGTTGTGTCCGAAATGGTGTCAATAAAGAATCGCCGGGTATTTCTAGATATATTACTCAAAAGAATCGACGCAATACATCCAGTCGATTAGAATTGAGAAAATTTTGTCGCTATTGTCACAAGCATATGATTCATGGGGAAATAAAGAAATAGATGGAACGGAACGTGTGCGTGATCTTTCCAAGGAAGAGGAAGAACTTAACATATATAAACTTAACACATATAATGTACATAATATATACAATACAAATCAAACCCGATTATATTTTCATATATATATATGATATGCATTATATATGATATGTATAATATATACGATACGAATCAAAGCCTATTTCGGTCAGATCTGAATCTGAAATGAATAAAGAAATAGAATTTTAAAGATAAGGAATAAACCATGGATAAATCCAAGCAACCTTTTCGTAAATACAAGCGATCCTTTCGTAGGCGTTTGTCCCCAATTGGATCGGGGGATCGAATCGATTATAGAAACATGAGTTTAATTAGTCGATTTATTAGTGAACAAGGAAAAATATTATCTAGACGGGTGAATAAATTGACCCTGAAACAACAACGATTAATTACTATTGCTATAAAACAAGCTCGTATTTTATCTTTGTTACCTTTTCTTAATAATGAGAAACAATTTGAGAGAGCCGAGTCGATCCCCAGAACTACTGGTCCTAGAACCAAAAATAAATAAACATACTCCTCAATTGACTCAAAACTCCAATCGGAACTCAAGCTCAGATTGATGTTTTGTTCAAAAGGCCTAGAATCCCGATTTTTTCTTGTGTTATAAGAAATAAAAAATGGGGGAAGAAGAAATCTTTTTTTTTATTGAAACATGTTCGTTCATTCCTACTACTTATCTTAATATTTTTATTCTATCTTCCCGGAGTTCATTCTCCGGGGAATTCTGTTTCAATTTCAATCATTTCTGTATTATATTTGATAATATCATATCCTTTATTTGATAATCTTATTGGAAATCATGTAAAGACAATTCTTATTTGATATAGATATTTGCGCAAGTATTTTACGATTAAGAAGCAATTGCTTCTTGTACAGATTTGGTATTAATCTACTATAATTATAGAATACCTTATTCTCACGAATTACTGCATTTATTCGAGTGATCCACAAACTACGAAAATCCCTCTTTTGCCTGCCTCTATCTCGATGAGAGGAAACCAAAGCTCTCATTTTCTGTTGAATAGTCGTTCGAGTAAGTCTTGAATGAGCCCCAATAAAGGTTGATGCAAATAAACGAATTTTTGTTCGACGTCTCCGAGCTGTATATCCTCGTCTAACTCTGGTCATTGAATCAAATTAAACCTTAATGAATAACTAATTGATTTCTCTTCTTTCAGTCATCCTTTCCCCCCCCCCGTCAATTAATAACAAAACGGATTATTCCGATATATAAAAAAAATAGAAATTCCAATGGCTTTTGCTACTATGACCTTCCCAACCACGATTTTTTATTCCTTCCAGGCATTTCGCCTGGAAATAAGAAATTCTAACGATACTAAATAAAAAAAAAATATTGGGTTCCGTCGTTTCTATGGTTACTTTTTAAACGGTGAGGTCCTCTCTATACACCGGAGCCTCTTCTTTCATTTTATCAAATGTTATTGTTAACTTGTATAGTTCACACTCTTTGGCTCTACTCATCAATTATACAGTAATTGTTCTTTTCTCAATAAGAGTTATCCATACAGTGACGGCATTTAATTATGAAAGTTGGCTAGGTAGCTGACCCTGTTAGTCCGTTCTTTCAAGAATAGGGGTATAACCTTTTTGCTTCTTATAATACCATTTCCTCCGCTTAATGGATAACCATTTGCCCCCAATGGGGAATTGCTTTTCATCTCAAATCTAGGTGATTGGATTTGCACCAATGTAAACCATAAATTCCAAACACAATATAGGTATATGATAGATCTTCTCTACCTATCCTATTCATTCGTACTGGTCATTGATACTGGAAAATTGTCTCATTTGTTCGAACTCATGATCTGAACGAATCGCACATACACCCTAGTACATGTTCCTCGACGCTGAGGACATCCTCTAAGAGCGGGAGATTTCGTGACATTTCTTATTGGCTGTCTTGTGTTTCTAATAAGTTGTTTAATAGTTGGCATGTCGTATGTATATATAGAATTCTAGAATGGAATGGATTGGTTTAGATCGATCTTAACCTGATGATTGATATGAATTTTTTCTATTCAATATCAAATCGCAGAAAATTCGAATTATGGTTTGAAATGGATTTACATGGAATCCCCAGTATTTTAATTTTCGACCGCTACAAGATCAACAATGCCATGAGCTTGGGCTTCTGTTGCTGACATAAAAACATCCCTTTCCATGTCTTCGGATACAACCCATAAAGGGTTACCCGTTCTTTGTACATAAACCCTTGTGAGGGTTTCGCGAAGTTTCAGTAGTTCTTCCGCTTCCAGGATAAATTCGCCTGCTTGTGCCTCATAAAAAGAACTAGCAGGTTGGTGAATCATAACCCTGATGATATTGATATAACATCATGAACGGTTCTTCTATCTTTCATGATTGGGCTAAAGTAAAGGATAAAAAAAATAAGAAAAAAAAAGAAAAATAGAATTGTACAACCGTACAGGCATCTTTTGTGCATACGGCTCCACAATGGAATTTACTTTTTCTTTTTCTTCTCTTCTATTCTATTGAAGAAAGAAATAGAATCCATCCGATCCAGATCGTTGAATGATCCATTTACCACCCTTCCCTTCGTAGGAGTAAAAAAAAAATACTATGATGGTTCTGTTGCTTTATATATTTATTTTGTCTGTGATTTAGCAATCCCAAAGTTTCTTTCTGATACGATCAAATAAGGAAAAAAATGATATTTTTTTTTTTTCATTTTCGTACTTTTTCTTTCATAAATATCAGAAAGAGAATTCTGGTGTGGAAAAAAAATGGTTTGTGACGCTGAAATGTACCCCCGACACATAAGATCAAATCCGAAATGACCTATGTTTCATACTACTATCTCGACATAAAATCTCATGTTATGAAAAAACAATAATGGTTTGCTCATATCGAACTCGAAGTGCCATGCTATTATTACTTATTATTCATATTTAATATGGCGAAGGCATAGTCTTCCTTTTTTTTTTTTTTTCAAATAAAAAAACTCATTGGCGCCAAGCGTGAGGGAATGCTAGACGTTTGGTAATTTCTCCTCCGACCAGAATGAAAGATCCCATTGAAGCGGCTAATCCCATGCATATTGTATGCACATCGGGTGGCACAAATTGCATAGTATCATAAATGGCTATTCCTGGTATTACCCATCCGCCGGGAGAGTTTATAAATAAATAAAGATCCTTAGTATCATCTTCTATACTGAGATATACCATGAGACCAACAAGTTGATTCGAGATCTCGCTATCAATTTCTTGGCCTAAAAAAAGTAATCTTTCTCGATGAAGTCGGTTGATTAGGACAAAGTTGGTTCCCTTAGTAACCGTACATGCACCTTTGGATGCATACGGTTCAAAAAAAAAATTGCGAAAAAAAGAATCAATGTGTCGATTCCAGTTCTATTTCTTTTTTTTTTTTTTTTTCTGTAACAGGTTTTTGTTTTTCTAATGAAGGAAGGGGGTCTTCCTCTTCTATTTTTCAAAAAACATAACATAAGATGAGTTTTTGTTCCCTTACCTATAAAAAAAAAAAAAAAAAAGAATTGGATTTGAAAAGAACTTATTGAACTAACCTCTCACTGATGTATTGTTTCATCGAGATTCAAATGACGATGTCATTTTATTGTTCCTGAACGGGCCCTTTCAATTTTTTTTAGGTTCATGTTCTACTCCGGGAAAAGATCTGCCCGAATTCCATTTGTACATATAGGACAAATGATCTCAGTACCACTTTTTTTGTTACGACTTCTTTTTCAATTTGTTTCATGTCTTCTCCAAACTATTCGATGTATTCACCATACTATTCCATTGGTTGGCAGTTTGAGATCGCTCCTATAGCGATAGTAAGTATAAGAATCGTTTATGATACAAGTGGTAATCGTACATATATTATATATTTTTTACCAATTTGGTATTTTCTGAACGGAGCCTGGAGACTTTATTTTATCAGTCCAGGTCAACCATAAATTCTTCTAATTGATAATATTGATCCCCAATATAAATTGATCTACTAATTGTACTTCACGCTCCAAATGATTGATAGTTCACTCAATCTCAATACAATATTTCTTGGGCGAAAAAGAGGATATCTCGATCGGGGGAGAGAACGGGTAAATCCCATATGACCCAATATGTCTGACAAGTCGCACTATACGTCAACCCAAACTGCATCTTCCTCTCCAGGACTCCGAAAAGGTACTTTTGGAACACCAATGGGCATTAAATTAAAGAAAAAAAATGAAGTATTATACTTCACTTTAATATGGAAACGTAACAATGGGTTTATTGTCTTCATCCTTTTTTCTGTTTATTCTATTTTCTAGATAGATTGATTGGAAGGTTTATAGAGTAAGATAGAATGAATAAAGAAAAATTTTAACGAACGGAGCATTCGATCGTTCGAATGATAAACAAGTATCTATGCATTCGTTCCCCCAAAATGGGACCAATTCTCCCATTGCGTATTGGTACTTATCGGGTATAGAATAGATCTGCTTCTCTTTGTTCTTATGAACAGAATTGTTCCGTTATTTTCAATGGAACGGAATAAATATTAACTCTTTCTCATACAGAATCCACTGAAAAGGTTAGGTACTTAGGTACATAGTATAGTCAGTCCTTTCCAATGCGATAAAATAAGGTGACATAGTGTCTATTTATCTTTGATAAAGGGGTATTTCCATGGGTTTGCCTTGGTATCGTGTTCATACTGTCGTATTGAATGATCCCGGTCGATTGCTTTCTGTCCATATAATGCATACAGCTCTAGTTTCTGGTTGGGCCGGTTCGATGGCTCTATACGAATTAGCGGTTTTTGATCCCTCTGACCCTGTTCTTGATCCAATGTGGAGACAAGGTATGTTCGTTATACCCTTCATGACTCGTTTAGGAATAACCAATTCGTGGGGTGGTTGGAGTATTTCAGGAGGAACTATAACGAATCCGGGTATTTGGAGTTATGAAGGTGTCGCAGGGGCACATATTGTGTTTTCTGGCTTGTGCTTCTTGGCAGCTATCTGGCATTGGGTGTATTGGGATCTAGAAATATTCTGTGATGAGCGTACGGGAAAACCTTCTTTGGATTTGCCCAAGATCTTTGGAATTCATTTATTTCTCTCAGGGGTGGCTTGCTTTGGCTTTGGCGCATTTCATGTAACAGGTTTGTATGGTCCTGGAATATGGGTGTCCGATCCTTATGGACTAACCGGAAAAGTACAATCTGTAAATCCAGCGTGGGGCGCGGAAGGTTTTGATCCTTTTGTTCCGGGAGGAATAGCCTCTCATCATATTGCAGCGGGTACATTGGGCATATTAGCAGGTCTATTCCATCTTAGTGTCCGTCCGCCTCAACGTCTATACAAAGGATTACGTATGGGAAATATTGAAACTGTACTTTCTAGTAGTATCGCTGCTGTTTTTTTTGCAGCTTTCGTTGTTGCTGGAACTATGTGGTATGGTTCAGCAACTACCCCAATCGAATTATTTGGTCCTACTCGTTATCAGTGGGATCAGGGATACTTTCAACAAGAAATATATCGAAGAGTTAGCGCCGGACTAGCCGAAAATCTGAGTTTATCGGAAGCTTGGTCTAAAATTCCCGAAAAATTAGCTTTTTATGATTACATTGGTAATAATCCGGCAAAAGGGGGATTATTCAGAGCAGGCTCAATGGACAACGGGGATGGAATAGCTGTTGGATGGTTAGGACACCCCGTCTTTAGAGATAAAGAAGGGCGCGAGCTTTTTGTACGTCGTATGCCTACTTTTTTTGAAACATTTCCGGTAGTTTTGGTAGATGGAGACGGAATTGTGAGAGCCGATGTTCCTTTTAGAAGGGCAGAATCAAAGTATAGTGTTGAACAAGTAGGTGTAACTGTCGAGTTCTATGGTGGCGAACTCAATGGAGTTAGTTATGGTGATCCTGCTACTGTAAAAAAATACGCTAGACGTGCCCAATTAGGTGAAATTTTTGAATTAGATCGGGCTACTTTGAAATCCGATGGTGTTTTTCGTAGCAGTCCAAGGGGTTGGTTCACTTTTGGGCATGCTACGTTTGCTTTGCTCTTCTTTTTTGGACACATTTGGCATGGTGCTAGAACCTTGTTCAGAGATGTTTTTGCTGGTATTGATCCAGATTTGGATGCTCAAGTGGAATTTGGAGCATTTCAAAAACTTGGGGATCCAACTACAAGGAGACAAGTAGTCTGATACAACATTGCTCTGGTATCTTTCGCCTCTATTTTTTTTTTTTTGATTTGACATAAGGTACCGGAGAAATCTTGATTTGAATCACCATTTATTCTTTGACTCTTTCCTTTTCTTTATATGGTAAATAATCCCAAATGAATAGGTGTGGAAGCTATAATTGTAATTGTAAACCACGATCGAATCTATGGAAGCATTGGTTTATACATTCCTTTTAGTCTCGACTTTAGGGATAATTTTTTTCGCTATCTTTTTTCGAGAACCGCCTAAGGTTCCGACTAAAACTAAAAAAATGAAATAATTTTTCATTATCTTAATTGAAGTAATGAGCCTCCCATATTGGGAGACTCATTACTTCAACTAGTCCCCGTGTTCTTCGAATGGATCTCTTAGTTGTTGAGAGGGTTGCCCAAAAGCGGTATATAAGGCGTACCCAGTAAAGCTTACAAGTAAACCAGATATGGAGATGGCGACTAGGGTTGCTGTTTCCATTTTTAGATAATTTCAAGATCACAATGGATCTACGATAAGATCGTTTATTTACAACTACAACGGAATGTTATACAAAGTCAACAGATCTCAACCAATGAATAGTATTTTATGGCTACACAAACCGTTGAGGGTAGTTCTAGATCTGGGCCAAGACGAACTACTGTAGGGAATTTATTGAAACCATTGAATTCGGAATATGGTAAAGTAGCACCGGGCTGGGGGACTACACCACTTATGGGGGTCGCAATGGCTCTATTTGCGATATTCCTATCTATTATTTTGGAAATTTATAACTCTTCCGTTTTACTGGATGGAATTTCAATGAGTTAGGTTCATAAGAACTAGAAAGTCCTAGTTTTTCAGTCAAAAAAATGACTTTACTTAAGACAGACTCAGATTTCTAGACCATTTTGGTAGTTCGACCGTGGGATTTATTTGTTTCGGTATTTCCGGAATATGAGTGTGTGACTTGTTATAATTGATCCTATTGATAATACAGAAAATGGGCCTGTCATCTCTATCAAGATGATTCTACCTCGTCGGATATTTATTCTAGTATCTGGAGCACGGAATATATAGAATAGATCAAGAAAAGAAATATTTGAACTATGATTCATACCTACTATTTACTATTCAGACCTCGCAACCGGGCTCAAAAAAAATTCAAATAGGTATTTCCTAAATCAAACTATTTTTCTTCTTTCAGTTTGAACAAAGGACAAATGTTTCTCTAGATTTTGTTGAGTCATTACATCCATTCTATTGAATAAGTGATCATCAAACGGTTCTTACTCAGAAAACCTTTGAGTTTAGCTTGAGTCTTTGCTTGATTAAATCATCGTGGTTCTAGTATGAATCTGAGGTTTCAATTGATTCATAGGGTCTCAACAAGGGAATTCCTATCAATAGCAAAACTATTGTTAATTTGCATTACGCACAAAAAAACAACAAATCAAATAACAAATAAAAAAATAGGGAAGAGAAGATTCAAGAGGCCTGTAACGATCAACATAAAGAAAGACAGATGAGCCAACTTGATATTTTTGGCATTATCATCACAAAGAAGAGATTCCGGATTTTTGTTACTTCGTATCTTTGGGGCAAATCGAATCAAGTGACTAAGAAGTTTTGAACTTTCTATTACATATCCGTTGAAATCAGTATTTGTGTGTTTCGGCTTGAGCCGTACGAGATGAAATTCTCATATACGGTTCTCAGAGGGGGAATTCCTTTGGATTACCTATCTCAATAAGGTATATGATTGGTTTGAGGAACGTCTCGAGATTCAGGCGATTGCGGATGATATAACTAGTAAATATGTTCCTCCTCATGTAAACATATTTTATTGTTTAGGGGGGATCACACTTACTTGTTTTTTAGTACAAGTAGCTACAGGTTTTGCTATGACTTTTTACTATCGTCCAACCGTTACAGAAGCTTTTTCCTCTGTTCAATACATAATGACTGAGGCCAATTTTGGTTGGTTAATTCGATCAGTTCATCGATGGTCAGCAAGTATGATGGTTCTAATGATGATCCTGCACGTATTTCGTGTGTATCTCACAGGTGGATTTAAAAAACCCCGCGAATTAACTTGGGTTACAGGTGTGGTTTTAGCTGTATTGACTGCATCTTTTGGTGTAACTGGTTATTCCTTACCTCGGGACCAAATTGGTTATTGGGCAGTAAAAATCGTGACAGGTGTGCCTGAAGCTATTCCTGTAATAGGATCGCCTTTGGTAGAGTTATTACGTGGAAGTGCTAGTGTGGGCCAATCCACTTTGACTCGTTTTTATAGTTTACACACTTTTGTATTGCCTCTTCTTACTGCCGTATTTAT